CTTGGATTTTTGTGATTATTTTTTAACAAGGGTTGCTGAATATCAAAAACTTATTACACGAAATCCTATTTTTTTAGAACGAGTTGAGGGGGTGGGCATTATTAGCGGAGAGGAAGCAATAAATTGGGGTTTATCAGGACCAATGCTACGAGCTTCGGGGATACAATGGGATCTTCGTAAAGTTGATCATTATGAGTGTTACGATGAATTTGACTGGGAAGTCCAATGGCAAAAAGAGGGGGATTCATTAGCTCGTTATTTAGTACGAATCCGCGAAATGACAGAATCTATAAAAATTATTCAACAGGCGCTAGAAGGAATTCCGGGCGGACCCTATGAGAATTTAGAAATCCGACGCTTTGGTAAAGTAAGGGATTCCGAATGGAATGATTTTGAATATCGATTTATTAGTAAAAAACCTTCTCCAACTTTTGAATTGTCGAAACAAGAACTTTATGTGAGAGTGGAAGCCCCAAAAGGGGAATTGGGAATTTTTCTGATAGGAGATCAGAGTGTTTTTCCTTGGAGATGGAAAATTCGCCCGCCGGGTTTTATCAATTTACAAATTCTTCCTCAGTTAGTTAAAAGAATGAAATTGGCCGATATTATGACGATCCTAGGTAGCATAGATATCATTATGGGAGAAGTTGATCGTTGAAATGATAATTGATACAAGAGAAGTACAAGCTATCAATTCTTTTTCCAGATTGGAATCTTTAAAAGAGCTTTATGAGAGCTTATGGATGCTTGTCCCTATTTTGACTCCTGTATTAGGAATCACAATAGGTGTACTAGTCATTGTTTGGTTAGAAAGAGAAATATCCGCAAGTATACAACAACGTATTGGACCTGAATATGCCGGTCCTTTGGGAGTTCTTCAAGCTCTAGCAGATGGGACAAAATTACTTTTCAAAGAGAATCTTCTTCCATCTAGAGGAGATATTTGGTTATTCAGTATCGGACCATCCATAGCAGTTATATCAATTTTACTAAGTTATTCAGTAATTCCTTTTGGCTATCGCCTTGTTCTAGCCGATCTCAGTATCGGCGTTTTTTTATGGATCGCCATTTCAAGTATTGCTCCCGTTGGACTTCTTATGTCAGGATATGGATCAAATAATAAATATTCCTTTTTAGGTGGTCTACGAGCTGCTGCACAATCAATTAGTTATGAAATACCATTAACTCTATGTGTGTTATCAATATCTCTACGTGTGATTCGTTGAGACACAAACTTTAACTATTTCCTTTCTTTCTAGAAAAGGGGTTAAATGATTTGAATAGATATTCTCATTTTTTATTCATCATTTGGGTTGATGAACTAAAACAGATAGTTATATGAGTGAGAGAAAACGGCTTACAAATTCGCACTAAAAAGATTGAGTCTCATTTCCTATGTACAAGAGTTAAGTGAAAGTAAACATAAGCAGTAGAAACTGTTTACCCCAAGATTGCTTGATTAGTTATCATGGCTTGAAGCGGGTTCAAAAGATCACCTCTATGGAGTTTTTACTATTTATTACCCTATATGTATTACTATACAGGAAGATTGAGCCAAAATGAGTGGATGGTTAGGAACACCAAGGTACACAAAGGATTAGTAATAGAGATTGTGTAAGTTATCCAACAGGATATTTCTACATACATAAAAGGAATTCTAATTGGGGCTTTAAATTGGTAGAAATGATCAAGCAGTACTCCTCATGATTCCAATCCAGAGTATGCTCCTATCCACCGATTAAGTAAATAACTATCAAGAACGAAGTAATCTTTTACTTTTTTATTTTTAAGTCCCCCTTTTCTGAGAAAGGAGAATAGGAACGAAAAAAAAAAAATAGAAAAGAAAGAATGCAATAGAAAAAAGAGATCTTTTTTTTTTTGAATATCTACATTACATATTTAGAGAGATAGACTTTTTTCATGATTCATGAACTAATAGAATGTCTAATTCTTTTTCGTAATTGAAAATAATAGGTTGAAATATTTATTCATATTGCTACAAAAAGTATTTTATTGAAAAATGAAGTTATTACTCATACACAAGAAAGAAAAATTTCAATTATTAAAAGATGAGATCAATTCAGAAGCACTTTATTTAGTTATTTATTATTATAAATAGAATAACTAGAGCAGACAGAATTTCATTGGTCTAATTCGGGACCTTACGATAGATTTTGACTCTATCTATCCTACAAACATATCAAAAAAATAATATCGAATGGGTCCTTAGATTTATTTGTGCCTCTCGAGGAGCCGTATGAGGTGAAAACCTCATGTACGGTTCTGTAATAGCGATGGGAACAGTGATGTTATCACCGACTATGATTATCTAACAGTTTAAGTACTGTTGATATAGTTGAAGCGCAGTCAAAATATGGTTTTTGGGGATGGAATTTGTGGCGTCAACCTATAGGGTTTATCGTTTTTCTAATTTCTTCGCTAGCAGAGTGCGAGAGATTACCCTTTGATTTACCAGAAGCGGAAGAAGAATTAGTAGCAG